ATCTAATCGAAGGGGAAAACCAAAAAGATGAGTTTTGTTTTTTAACAGTTTGGGGACGGGAAACTAACCTTCCTTTTGGTTCTCCCAGAATTAGAAAAGGAGATTCTTTTTTTGACCCCATTTTTAAGGAACTACAACCAAAAATAGAAAAATTAAAAAGGGCGTATTTAGATTTCTATTTATATTTATTAGGAAAAACCAAATTAGTTTTAAAAGAAACAATAAAATTCATTATTGACATTATTGAAAGGTTAGTATTTATAACAAGAATACTAAAACAAAAAGTACTCTCAAAATTCAACCTAATTTTTAGATTAATAAAAGTATCAGACTCGAATGAAATTAAAAACGAAAAAGATTCTAGAAGCAGCAATCAAATAATTCATGAATCAGTTAGTCTATTTCAATCTCAAAATTGGAAAAATTATGCACTAATAAAAAGGGAGGATCTAACAGGTAGAACAAGGACAATTAAAAATAAAATAGAAAGAATTACAAAAGAAAAAAAAAAAATAACCCCATCCGGCGTATATATTAATCCTACCGAAAAAGGGTATAATGCTAAAAGATTCGAATGGACAACAAATATTTGGCAAATATTAAAAAGAAGAACTGTCCGATTAATCTCTCAATTAGATTGTTTTATAAAAATTTTCCTTGAAAAAGTATACATAGATATTTTTTTAGCTATTATTAATATTACCAGACTCAATATACAATTTCTTTTTGAATCGATAAAAAAAATGCCGGATAAGCCCATTAATGAAACAAAAGAAGAAAGGCTTAATAGAAAAAATAAAAATATAATTAACTTTATTTCAATTAATATTCTTAGAAATAGGAAAAATTTACATAGTTTTGGGGACTTATCCTATTTGTCACAAGCATATGTATTTTTTAAATTATCACAAACCCAAGTTAGTAACAAATTAAGATCTGTTTTTCAATATAATGGAATGTCTTTTTTTATTAAGGATGAAATAAAAGATTCCTTTGAAACACAAGGAATACTTGATTCTAAATTAAGTCATAAGAAACGCCCGGATAATAAATGGAAAAACTGGATAAGGGGACATTATCAATACAATTTGTCTCGTCTTAAAAGGTTTAGAAGGTGGAAAAAGATGAGAAATTTCATTAATCTACGTTATAGAAAAAAAAAAAAAAAAACCAAGCGGGATTCATATGAAAAAGTTCAGTCCATAAAGGGGGGTAATTCTAGGAATTCTAAAGTAGATTACTTAGTGAATCAAACAGTGAATCAAACAGACAATTTTCAAAAAAGCTCTAAATATGATCTGTTATCATATAAATCTATTAATTTGAATTATGAAAATAAGAGGGACTCGCCTATTTCTAAATCAAGCTCGCAAGTCCAATTAAAAAAGAACGAAGATATTTCTTATAAATCCAACACTCATAAAGAGAATTTTTCTGATATATATATATGGAGAAGTTTCCCTATTCCTATTAAGAATTATGAAAATATTAATTATAGACAAAAAGATCGCGATAGAAAATATTTGGATTTAAATTTGAATTTTCCAAATCCAAATTGGGATCGTAGACAACAACTTATTATTGAGTCCTACATCAGAATGGATATCACGAGTAATGAAAATACTCATATTGATACTAACAATTATCAATATCCAATTTTTGAAAAAATTGATAAAAAAAAGCTTGTTTATCTTAAAATTCCGCAAAAGCTCCAAACCAATTTACCAAAACCCCGAAAAGGTTTTTTGGATTGGATGGAAATGAATGAAGAAATACTAAAACGTCCCATCTCACACCTGGGACTTTTTTCCTTCCCAGAATTTGTCCTACGCTATAGTCTATATAAACTAAAACCGTGGGTTATACCAAGTAAAATCCTTCTTTTAAATTTGAATCTAAATGAAAATGATCTTAGTGAAAAGAAAAACATCGAAGGAAACCAAAAACAAAAAGGGGAATCCGTTTCAAATAAAGAAATAAAGAATCAAAATCGAAATCAAAAAGATCAAAAAGAAAAAGAATCGGTCGAAAGCAAAAGAGATCTTAGATCATATGTACAAAAACAAGGGAATGCTGAATCTGTTCCTTCAACAAACCACGAAAAAGATATTGAAGACCAAGACCCTTCCCCCCAAAAAATGAAAAAGAGAAAGAAAAGTAAGCTAGAAAAAGAAATAGATTTACTCATAAACCGTTTTTTAGTTTTTCAAATTACCTCGCGCAATACTTTGGCTAAAAGAATTATTCATAATATAAAAATATATTCTTTCCTGCTTGGACTGCCAAATCCACGAGAAATTACTATATCCTCGATTCGAGGAGGAGAAATTAGTTTGGATTTAATGTGTATTCGGAAGGATGTAACGCTTATAGAATGGATCAAAAGCGCGTTCTTTATTATCGAACCCACACGCCTGTCTGTAAAAAATGATGGACAATTTATTATGTATCAAACCTTAGGTATTTTGTTGGTTCATAAGATTAAGCACCAAATTAATCAAGGATATAGAAAACAACCCTATGTTGATAAGAATGGTTTTGATTTACTTGTTCCCGAAACCATTTTATCGCATAGACGTCGTAGAGAGTTGAGAATTCTAATTTCTTTCAATTCAAAGACTTGGAATAAAAATCCAATATCTTCGACTGAGAACAATTGTAGTCAATCTTTGGATTTGGATAAAGAGAACCCTCTTAATCTTAATAAAGATAAGAATGAATTAATTAATTTCAAATTTTTTCTTTGGCCTAATTATCGATTAGAAGATTTAGCTTGTATGAATCGCTATTGGTTTGATACAAATAACGGCAGTCGTTTCAGTATGTTAAGGATACAGATGTATCCGCGGTTGAAAAGTCGTTGATAGCCCATTTTTCCTATATATGCTATACCCTACGGGGTATATGAAAGTAAAGAGATTGACACGCCCCACCTTCCATGCCATTCTAATATATAATACGAAGACTAAAACCGCTGAGGTATCAATTAGGCCTACAAATCAATTAACAAAATCTTCTTCATTTTAGGCCTAAATTATGCCATGCAAAAATGAACCCCCTTCCTTCTTTCTTCTTTTTTTCTTTTTCAGAATAAATTAAATTGAAACCTGGATGGATTAATATGACCTGGGTGGATTAATATGAGTTGATAAAATTAGGAGTTCATAAAGAAATTCAGATTATTGTATATAACACATTAAAATTACTATCATTATTATTACTCATCGATAAAATCCGTATCTGTAAAAGTGGAAGAGGGAAAATCTTTTATGGTAAAAAGTGCATTCATTTCGGTTATTTCTGAAAAAGAAAGAAGGGGGTCGGTTGAATTTCAAGTATTCCGTTTTACCAATAAGATACGGAGACTTACTTCACATTTGGAAGTGCATAAAAAAGACTATTTATCTCAGAGAGGTTTGCGAAAAATTTTAGGAAAACGTCAACGGCTGTTGGCTTATTTGGCAAAAAAAAATAGAGCACGTTATAAAGAATTAATTGGTCAGTTGAGTATTCGAGAGGCAAAAACTCGTTAATTGGAAGAATCATTTTAAGTACTTTTTCCTATTTGGTATTTGGATAAACTTCTTTTCACTTTCAGCAATTCATGGAAAAATGAATGGGTAAAAAACTTATGACTGTACCAGCTACAAGAAAAGACCTTATGGTAGTCAATATGGGGCCTCACCACCCATCAATGCATGGTGTTCTTCGACTCATCGTTACTCTAGATGGTGAAGATGTTATTGACTGTGAGCCTATATTAGGTTATTTACACAGGGGGATGGAGAAAATTGCGGAAAATCGAACAATTATCCAATATTTGCCCTATGTGACGCGTTGGGATTATTTAGCTACTATGTTCACGGAAGCAATAACTGTAAATGGGCCCGAACTATTAGGAAATATTCAAGTACCTAAAAGAGCTAGTTATATCAGAGTCATTATGTTGGAGTTGAGTCGTATAGCGTCCCATTTGTTATGGCTTGGCCCTTTTATGGCAGATATTGGTGCACAGACCCCCTTCTTCTATATTTTTCGAGAAAGGGAATTGATATATGACTTATTCGAAGCAGCTACTGGTATGCGAATGATGCATAATTATTTTCGTATCGGAGGAATAGCTGCTGATCTACCTTATGGCTGGATAGAAAAATGTTTGGATTTTTGTGATTACTTTTCAACGGGGGTTGCTGAATATAAAAAGCTTATTACACGGAATCCTATTTTTTTAGAACGGGTCGAAGGCGTGGGCGTTATTCGCGGAGAAGAAGCACTAAATTGGGGTTTATCGGGCCCAATGCTACGGGCGTCCGGAATCCAATGGGACCTTCGTAAAGTTGATCATTACGAGTGTTACGATGAATTTGATTGGGAAGTTCAATGGCAAAAAGAAGGGGATTCGTTAGCTCGTTATTTAGTACGAATCGGTGAAATGACAGAATCAATAAAAATTATACAGCAGGCTCTGGAAGGAATTCCAGGAGGGCCCTACGAGAATTTAGAAATACGACGTTTTGATAGAGTAAAAGATTCCGAATGGAATGATTTTGACTATCGATTTATTAGTAAAAAACCTTCTCCAACCTTTGAATTGGCAAAACAAGAACTTTATGTGAGAGTTGAAGCCCCAAAGGGGGAATTGGGAATTTTTCTGATAGGAGATCTGAGTGTTTTTCCTTGGAGATGGAAAATTCGCCCGCCGGGTTTTATCAATTTGCAAATTCTTCCTCAGTTAGTTAAAAGAATGAAATTGGCTGATATTATGACGATATTAGGTAGCATAGATATCATTATGGGAGAAGTTGATCGTTAAAAATGATAATGGATACAACCGAAATACAAGCTATCAATTCGTTTTCCAGATTAGAATCCTTAAAAGAGGCCTATGGGATTATATGGCTACTTGTCCCGATTTTTACTCTTGTATTAGGAATCACAATAGGTGTACTCGTAATTGTTTGGTTAGAAAGAGAAATATCTGCAGGGATACAACAACGTATTGGACCTGAATACGCTGGTCCCTTAGGAATTCTTCAAGCTCTAGCAGATGGTACAAAACTACTTTTCAAAGAGAACCTTATTCCATCTAGAGGAGATGGTCGTTTATTTAGTATCGGACCATCCGTCGCAGTGATATCGATTTTACTAAGTTATTCAGTAATTCCTTTTGGATACCACCTTATTCTAGCCGATCTTGGTATTGGTGTTTTTTTATGGATCGCTATTTCAAGTATTGCTCCCGTTGGACTTCTTATGTCGGGATATGGATCAAATAATAAATATTCCTTTTTAGGTGGTTTACGCGCTGCTGCTCAATCAATTAGTTATGAAATACCATTAACTTTATGTGTATTATCAATATCTCTACGTGTGATTCGGTGTCGTCTAATTAGGTGAAATACTCAATTGTTCCTAGTTCTTTTCTTTCTAATTTCTGAGAAGAGGGTCAAGGTTAAATAATTTTTTCATCTTTTTTAGGCATCATTTGGGTTGATGAACTAAAGCAGATAGTTATATGAGTGAAAGAAAACGGCTTGCAAATTTGCAGTAAAAAGATTAAGTCTCATTTCCTATGTACAAGAATTAATTATTAATTAAAACTAAATAAAAGCAGGAGAGGCCGGTTGCCCCAAGATTGGTTGCTTAGTTATCATCACTTGAAGCGGGTTTAAATGGGAGGTTGAACAAAATTGAGTGGATGGTTAGAAAGACCAAAATACACAAAGGATTAGTAATGGATATTCTCTAAATAATTTAAGAGGATATTTCTGCCCATAAACGGAATTCGAATTGGGACTTTAAGTTAGTAGAAACGATCAAGAAGTACTACCCACGATTCCGACCTAGAGTATGTTCCTATCCACCAAGTAAGTAAATAACTATCAAGAACGAAGTAATCTTTTATTTGGAGTAAAATCCCTTTTATGAGAAAGGAGAATAGGAACGAAATAAAATAGAATAAAAAAATAACGAAATAAAATAGAATAAAATAATTAAAAAAATCCTTTTCTTCTATCTTTTCGTTAGTTAGAAAGAGAGAACTCTTGGTATGATTCATAAATTAATGGAATGTTGAATTCTTTTTCGTAATTGAAAAAAAATAGGTTGAAATACCTATATGATGTTGTTACAAAAAGGTTTTTATTCAAGGATTAAGTTATTGATTAAAAAAAAAAATGACATTCCTATAAAGAAAAGATGAGATTAATTCAGAAGCACCTTTTTTTAATATATATTATATATATTAAAAATATATATTATATTTAATATATTTTAAATAAAAAATATAGCAAACAGAATTCCGTTGGTCTAATTTGGGGAACTTGGGATAAGTTTTGACTCTATCCTACAAAAAAAAAAAACAAAAAAAATATAAAGATAAAGATACATAATAATTAAATGTCCTTAGATTTATTTGTGACCCTTGAGGAGCCGTATGAGGTGAAAATCTCACGTACGGTTCTGTAATAGTGGTAAGAACAGCGATGTTCTAATCAACTATGATTATCTAACAGTTCAAGTACAGTTGATATAGTTGAAGCGCAGTCAAAATACGGCTTTTGGGGGTGGAATTTGTGGCGTCAACCTATAGGGTTTCTCATTTTTCTAATTTCTTCTCTAGCTGAGTGTGAGAGATTACCTTTTGATTTACCAGAAGCAGAAGAAGAATTAGTAGCAGGTTATCAAACCGAATATTCAGGTATCAAATTTGGTTTATTTTACGTTGCTTCATATCTGAATCTACTAGTTTCTTCGTTATTTGTAACAGTTCTTTACTTAGGAGGTTGGAATCTTTCTATTCCATACCTATTCGGTCCTAAAATTTTTGACATAAATATAAATAAAGTAGGTAAAGTTTTTGGAACAATAATCAGCATCTTTATTACATTAGCTAAAACTTATTTGTTCTTGTTCATTCCTATTGCAACAAGATGGGCTTTACCAAGGTTGAGAATAGACCAACTATTAAATCTTGGATGGAAATTTCTTTTACCTATTTCTCTAGGTAATCTATTATTAACAACTTCGTCCCAACTTCTTTCACTGTAAACAATTACAATATTCTATATTCACCATTTATCTCAAACAAGAGAAAGAAACAAGTCTACAATTTTTTTCTTTATACACATTCACGATATGTTTCCTATGCTAACTGAATTCACAAATTATGGTCAACAAACAATACGAGCTGCCAGATACATCGGTCAAGGTTTCGCGATTACCCTGTCTCACGCGAATCGTTTACCTATAACTATTCAATATCCCTACGAAAAACTAATCACGTCGGAACGTTTCCGGGGCCGAATTCACTTTGAATTTGATAAATGCATTGCTTGTGAAGTATGCGTTCGTGTATGTCCTATAGATCTACCCGTTGTAGATTGGAAATTGGAAAGTGATATTCGAAAGAAACGATTGTTTAATTACAGTATTGATTTTGGAATCTGTATATTTTGTGGTAATTGCGTTGAGTATTGTCCAACAAATTGTTTATCAATGACTGAAGAATATGAACTTTCGAGTTATGATCGTCACGAATTGAATTATAATCAAATTGCTTTGGGTCGGTTACCAACGTCAGTAATTGATGATTACACAATTCGCACAATTTCGAATTCGCCTCCAATATAAATCAAATATAAAATAGTTAAACTTAAACCTCTCAATTCAAAAAAATCCCCAATTAACAATTCAATTTAAAAATAAATTATTTATGATTTAATCAATAATAGTTAATTATTAATAATAATAATAATATTAATAATACTAATAATAATAATATTAATAATAAAATAAATTTTAAATAACTGAAATTAACTATTAAGGTTTAGGTTGGATCTCTAAAATAAGGCTTTTCAAAAATAGTTTAAACTTGTCATTTAATTTTTATTCAAAATGTATTTCTATATTTATAGTTCTATATTTATAGAAATATTTATATTAGAGTAATATATATATTTTTTTTTTTCAAACTTTTTTCCAGATATTGAATGATTAGGGCTAATAATACTATATATATCAACCCGCCCGCACCTGTTCAAATTTTATTTATTTAATTAAGTTTAAGTTAAGAAGTATCAGAAAGATAAAAAAAGGGAGTTACTTCTTTTTTCCTGGTCAGGTCAATAAAATCATGAAATATTTCGATTTTTTTTATGGATTTACCCGGGCCAATGCATGATTTTATTTTAGTCTTTCTGGGATCGGGTCTGATATTAGGAAGTCTAGGAGTAGTATTACTTCCCAATCCAATTTTTTCTGCCTTTTCGTTAGGATTGGTTCTTGTTTGTATATCCTTATTCTATATTCTATTGAGTTCTTATTTTGTAGCTGCCGCGCAACTACTTATTTACGTAGGGGCTGTAAATGTTTTAATTCTTTTTGCTGTGATGTTCATGAGTGATTCAGAATATTACAAAGATTCTCGCCTCTGGACTGTTGGGGATGGGGTTACTTCGGTGGTTTGTACAAGTCTTTTTATTTCACTAATTACTACTATTCCAGATACGTCATGGTACGGGATTATTTGGACTACAAGATCAAACCAGGTTCTAGAACAAGATTTGATAAGCAATAGTCAACAAATTGGAATTCATTTATCAACGGATTTTTTTCTTCCATTTGAACTCATTTCACTAATTCTTTTAGTTGCTTTAATAGGTGCAATTGCTGTAGCTCGTCAATAAAAAATCAGCAATTAAAATATTCCATGCTTGTTATATGTGATTCAATCAAATCAATTGAATTGTTATTTAGATTGAAATGAATGAGATTACTAAGGAGTTGCTTAATGATGCTCGAACATGTACTTGTTTTGAGTGCCTATTTATTTTCTATGGGTATCTATGGATTGATCACAAGTCGAAATATGGTTAGAGCCCTTATGTGTCTTGAACTTATATTGAATGCAGTTAATATAAATTTTGTAACATTTTCCGATTTTTTTGATAATCGTCAATTAAGGGGAGAAATTTTCTCAATTTTTGTTATAGCCATTGCAGCCGCTGAAGCAGCCATAGGGCTGGCTATTGTTTCATCAATTTATCGTAATCGAAAATCAACTCGTATTAACCAATCGAATTTGTTGAATAAGTAGTATTAATCAGAAGAATTCGAATATTCGTAAAGAAATGAAAATTTAAGGTATAATCTTCTCTGCAAAGGAAACATAAACAGAAGAAATCAAAGTATTTTGGCCCTTTCTTTTATAATAAAGCAGTCCAGAAGTAAGTTGATTAGAAAAATTCTGATAACTTGTTGATTTACCTGGTATCTAAATATAGGATTTGTTTAGAAGCTTACTAGGTCGAAAATTTATAACGTTTAAAAATGTATAGATCCAATGTCACATTCAGTAAAGATTTATGATACATGTATAGGATGTACTCAATGTGTCCGAGCCTGCCCCACCGATGTATTAGAAATGATACCTTGGGACGGCTGTAAAGCTAAACAAATTGCTTCGGCTCCAAGAACGGAAGACTGCGTTGGTTGTAAAAGATGTGAATCCGCCTGTCCAACGGATTTCTTGAGTGTTCGGGTTTATTTAGGGGCTGAAACAACTCGCAGTATGGGTCTAGCTTATTGATACGTTCCAATAAACTCTACTTGAATCCATTTTATTTATTTTTTTTTTTTACCGACAAGACCCGTGCTCAAGATATTTTTATTTTTGAGCACGGGTCTTTCTGGTCCAAGCGCATCTTGTCTTTACCACGAATTTTTTTCCTTGGTTAACAATAATTGTAGTTTTTCCAATATCTGCGGGTTCATTAATTTTCTTTCTCCCCCATAGGGGAAATAGGGTAGTTCGGTGGTATACTATATGTATATTTATTTTAGAACTACTTCTAACGGTGTATACATTCTGTTATCATTTCCAACCGGACGATCCATTAATTCAACTATTGGAGGATTATAAATGGATCCCCCTTTTTGATTTCCATTGGAGATTGGGAATAGATGGACTTTCTATAGGACCCATTTTACTAACGGGATTCATCACCGCCTTAGCTACTTTATCGGCTTGGCCTGTTACTCGAGATTCTAGATTATTTCATTTCCTGATGTTAGCAATGTACAGTGGTCAAATAGGATTATTTTCTTCTCGCAACCTTTTACTTTTTTTTCTCATGTGGGAGTTAGAATTAATTCCCGTTTATCTACTTCTATCCATGTGGGGGGGAAAGAAACGTCTGTACTCGGCTACAAAATTTATTTTGTACACAGCAGGGGGCTCCATTTTTCTCCTAATGGGAGTGCTGGGTATAGGTTTATATGGTTCTAATCAACCAACATTAAATTTTGAAACATCAGCTAATCAGCCGTATCCTGTGGTCTTAGAAATACTATTTTATATTGGATTTTTGATTGCTTTTGCTGTCAAATCGCCGATTATACCCCTACATACGTGGTTACCAGATACCCACGGAGAAGCACATTACAGTACTTGTATGCTTCTAGCTGGAATCTTATTAAAAATGGGAGCGTATGGACTGGCTCGTATCAATATAGAATTATTATCTCATGCCCATTATCTATTTTCCCCTTGGTTAGTGATAGTAGGCTCAATCCAAATAATTTATGCAGCTTCAACATCCCTTGGCCAACGGAATTTAAAAAAAAGAATAGCCTATTCTTCTGTATCTCATATGGGTTTCCTAATTATCGGAATTGGTTCTATAACTGATACAGGACTCAACGGAGCTCTTTTACAAATAATCTCTCATGGATTTATTGGTGCTGCACTTTTTTTCTTGGCAGGGACAACTTATGATAGAACACGCCTTATTTATCTTGACGAAATGGGCGGAATAGCTATCACAATGCCAAAAATATTCACCATGTTTAGTAGCTTTGCGATGGCTTCCCTTGCATTACCGGGTATGAGTGGCTTTGTTGCTGAATTGATAGTATTTTTTGGAATAATTACGAGTCACCAATTTTTTTTAATGCCAAAAATACTAATTACTTTTGTTATGGCAATTGGAATGATATTAACTCCTATTTATTCATTATCTATGTCACGTCAGATGTTTTATGGATATAAGCTTTTTAACGTTCCAAACTCTTATTTTTTTGATTCTGGACCCCGAGAGCTATTTCTTTCGATTTCCCTCTTTTTACCCGTACTGGGTATTGGTATGTACCCCGATCTCGTTCTTTCACTATCGGTTGACAAGGTTGAAGTTATGCTATCTAATTCTTTTTCTAAATAGTTTTTTGCTATTCATGATTTGAAAACCTTTCACTTTACAATGAAAAAGTTGTAGAATGAAAAAAGAGAACTTTTCCTTCTCGCAAATTTATAAAATTTATAGCTAAAAAAAAAAAAAGAATTTGAACCCAATATGGGCACGAACCATGCGAATCAAATACAATATTCCATTCGCATGGTTCGTGCCCATTCGCGTAAATTTTTTTTATATGTACTATAATGTGAATGTGTAGTGTTCGTAAGATACTTTCGTGAATTCAATTAGATGTTAATGTAAACGAACCATAACTATGTAGTCCTAGTCCTAATAGATTAACCCCAAAATAGCATATCCAAATTATAAGAAAGCCTATAGACGCTACAATTGCCGAATTTGCACCTTTCAGGTTTATATTTGTTCGAGTATGTAAATAAATCGCGAATACGATCCAAGTAATAAATGCCCAAGTTTCTTTTGGATCCCAATTCCAATAGGATCCCCAAGCTTCATTAGCCCATACTGCTCCTGACAGAATACCTATGGTTAAAAAAGAAAATCCTAGACTAATAATACGATAACTCCAATAATCCAATTGCTGAATTAATTGAGATCTGTAATAATTCTTACCCGAAAAAAAAGAAGTAGTTTGGAAAAGATTGCTTCGTTTATTCATGTATTCAATTTCACCACCGAAAAACGACTCTTTTATTAAAAGAGTACTTTTACAAAGAATCTTTCGGTTTTTTCGAAATGTAATGACTACAAGTGCTACTGATAATAATGATCCACATAAAAGGGACGCATAGCCCAATATCATCATAGTTACGTGCATTAATAACCACTCGGATTGAAGAGCGGGTACTAATATTGAAGATTGGTGTATTTGAGTTAAAAGTCCGGAAGTAGCAAAGCCCTGGGTAAAAATAGCACTTGAACCGGTTATTGTGCTTAAAAAATTTTTATTTTTTTTGAAATACGGAACTATATGAATAAGGGAGAAACACCACGAAAGGAAGATTAATGATTCATATAAATCACTTAGTGGAAAATGACCCGAATAAATCCAACGTGTAACTAATAATCCTGTTATACAGGAAAAACTAACTATCAGACCCCTTTCGGATGAATCATACAGTTGTACGATTTCATCTACGCAAAAAAGGGTTATTAAACGAATTGTAATTACGATTGAAACAATAGAAAGGGAAATATGAGTTAATATATGTTCTAAGGTTGAAAATATCATAAAAAAAAAGAAGAGTCTCTTAAATGGAAATTGGGAGTTGAATTGATTATAGGATCTATTTCGCTTTTTTAGAAGATGACATGCCGCCACTCGGACTCGAACCGAGATGCTCTAGCACTGCTTCCTAAGAGCAGCGTGTCTACCAATTTCACCATGGCGGCTTGTCTTGAACTTATAATAGCTTATAAATAAACAATCGTCGAGATTGAAGAAGCCAATTCAGTGCAATATTTTTATTTTCTTTTTCAGAAAAAATGAAAATTCAAAATAATACAAAATAATAAATAATAATAGGGATTAGAAGGTTCGTTATTTTAGTTTAGGGTCTTAGCCTCTTGGGGTTTTTCGGGTATTTTCTGTTCTCTTAGAATTGAACTCTTGTAACTAGAAAGAGAAAGTTCTACCCCAAAAATGGTTTTTGTTTTCATTTTTTAATGAACTTTACCATTCTATATTATATATAGTAATTCATAGAAATATATAAAAAAAGGTTAAGTAAGGTTAAATTGAATCTATTACTTTCAATAAAAATGAAATTCAAATAAAAAAATTATCCCCTTTTTTATAGATAGAGAAAAAGGGAGAAAAATCGAAAATTTTTTATCGTAACTCTAACAAACAAATAGTTCGATGGGGAAAAACCCTCTCCCCATCTTGTAAATGAGAAAATCTACTAAAAAAAAAAGAAGGATAAACCTCCTTTTATCTTGTATTTATGGGTTTGTCAACAAAAACAAGGAAACTTTTCTATTTTTAGAATTCAGTAAAAAGCTTAATTTATATATATATATTTTTTTTTGAAATATAAAAGAAGGAATTTAGTGCTATTTCATATTGATTAGTTTAACTCAATAGGAAATTCAAAATTTTTGTAGCAAATAGGAAATGGGTCAATTTCATTTTTCGAGTTCATTCGGATTATTGAAATTTTGAATTACTATTACTTATACTACTTATATACTACTTATACTTAATTTACTTAATTTGTGAATTTTTTTGTTGCACAAAAAAACTTTTTGAATTTCCTGTAGAAAGAGATTTCCCTAACGAAAAAGCTTTTAATGCTATCCAATATCCCTTCCTTTTCCAAATATTTTTCCGAATACGCCTTTTTGATGTAGAAATACGTTTTTTTGGAACGGCCATTTAAGATAAAAAGGATTACTTATTGTTTTCGTTGGATGTGAAAGACATCTATTGGTCAAACCAAATCCTTCTTTACTTTTTTTTTGTATTCTATTTATTCTTATTCTTGAATTAATATTCTTTTCGGAAAAAAGAAAGCTAGGGGGGGAAGATATATGAAAATCGCATTTAGAAAAAAATATTTCGCGTACTCTAAATACTATAAATTCTAAATACTATAAATAGCTAAATAGAGAAAGAGCGAAGATATGTGATTTTTTTTTTCCATAGAATCGCTGTAAAATAGTTTTTATTCATTCGATTGATTACTATCTTTATTTGATATTCTTTCTCATTAAAGTCTATATCTATAGAATCTGTTACACCGTAGGAATCAAATGAAATCTTAATAAAAAAGAAATAAATAAATACAAAAATAAATAAAGAAAGTTAAGAATAAGTAAATAAGTATAAGTTAAGTATAAGTAAGAAAAGTAATAAAAAAAATTAAATTAATTTAGTTAATAGCTTACCTTTTTTGACTCCTTTCAAAAAGGTAAGATCCAGTCAATCAGAAACAATAAATTAGGAAATTCAAAAAGCTTTTTATGCAACAGACATATCAATACGGGTGGCTCATACCCTTCCTCCCACTTTCAGTTACTATATTACTAGGGGTGGGGCTTCTTCTTTTTCCGACGGCAACAAAAAAGTTTCGTCGCATGTGGTCTTTTCATAGTGTTTTATTGTTAAGTATAGTTATGATTTTTTCAATGAATCTGTCTATTCAGCAAATATATAGCAATTATAGCTATCAATATGTATGGTCTTGGATCATTACTAACGATTTTTCTTTAGAATTCGGATATTTGATAGATCCACTTACTTCTATTATGTCAATGTTAATCACTACTGTTGGAATTTTGGTTCTTATTTATAGTGATAATTATATGTCTCATGATCAAGGATATTTGCTATTTTTTGCTTATATGAGTTTTTTCAGTACTTCCATGTTAGGATTAGTTACTAGTTCGAATTTGATACAAATTTATATTTTTTGGGAATTGGTCGGAATGTGTTCCTATTTATTAATAGGATTTTGGTCCACACGACCTCTTGCAGCAAATGCTTGCCAAAACGCTTTTGTAACAAATCGTGTAGGGGATTTTGGTTTATTATTAGGAATTTTAGGTTTTTATTGGATAACGGGTAGTTTCGAATTTCAGGATTTATTCGAAATATTCAATGACTTAATTTCTAATAACGAGGTCAATTTTTTATTTGTTACTTTGTGTGCTGCTCTGTTATTTGGCGGTGCTGTTGCTAAATCTGCACAATTTCCCCTTCATGTATGGTTGCCTGATGCTATGGAAGGGCCTACTCCGATTTCCGCCCTTATACACGCTGCTACTATGGTAGCGGCAGGAATTTTTCTTGTAGCTCGGCTTCTTCCTCTTTTCATAGTTATACCTTCCATAATGAATTTAATCTCATTAATAGGAATAATAACTGTGTTATTAGGAGCTACTTTAGCTCTTGCTCAAAAAGACATTAAAAGAGGTTTAGCTTATTCTACTATGTCCCAATTGGGTTATATAATGTTAGCTCTTGGTATGGGGTCTTACCGAAGTGCTTTATTTCATTTGATTACTCATGCCTATTCCAAAGCATTGTTATTTTTAGGATCCGGATCCATTATTCATTCAATGGAAGGGATTGTTGGCTATTCTCCCTATAAAAGTCAGAATATGATTCTTATGGGAGGTTTAAGAAAACATGTACCAATTACCAAAAATGCTTTTTTATTAGGTACACTCTCTCTGTGTGGTATTCCGCCTTTGGCTTGTTTTTGGTCCAAAGATGAAATTCTTAATGATACTTGGTTGTATTCGACGATTTTCGCAATAATAGCCTGGGTTACTGCCGGATTAACCGCATTTTATATGTTTCGGATATATTTACTTACTTTTGAGGGACATTTAAATGTTTATTTTCCAAATTATAGTGGCAAACAAAAAATACCTTTCTATTCAATATCTCTATGGGGTAGGGGGGTTTCAAAAAAAATTAATAAAAATGTTCGTTTATTAGCAATGACTGATGATAAAAGTTATTCCTTTTTTTCAAAAAAAACATATGGAATTGATCGAATTGATGATAATGGTAGAAATATGACACGACCTTTTATTACTATTCCTCATTTTGAGAAAAAAAAACTGGATTCTTATCCTTATGAATCAGACAATAATATGTTATTACCTCTACTTGTATTGGGACTATTTACTCTGTTCGTTGGGTTTATAGGAATTCCTTTTAATCAAGAGGGAGTCAATGTTGATATATTATCTAAATGGTTAACTCCTTCGATCAATCTTTTTCATAAAAAGTTTACTAATTCCACCAATTGGTATGAATTTCTCAAAGATGCTATTTTTTCAGTCAGTATAGGTTATTTAGGAATATTTATAGCGTATTTTTTATATAAATCTCCTTATTCTTCTTTATTAAATTTGGATTTAATAAATTCAACTCTTAAAGCGCTCCCGAGCGGTCCCCTTTCGGAGAAAATGCTAAATAGCATATATTGTTGGTCATATAATCGCGCTTATATAGATTCTTTTTATAAAAGATCCCTAATTGGGGGGACTAGAGCATTGGCAGAATTAACTCATTTTTTTGATCGACGAGTAATTGATGGAATTACGAATGGAGTTGGTTTTCTTAGTTTCTTTATAGGGGAAGTTCTAAAATATGTAGGGGGCGGACGTATCTCTTCGTATCTTTTCTTCTATTTATCGTATGTATTCTTTTGTTTTTTAATTTTTTTTATTACTTTTCTTACTTATACTTAACTTATACTTATTTACTTATTCTTAACTTTCTTTATTTATTTTTGTATTTATTTATTTCTTTTTTATTAAGATTTCATTTGATTCCTACGGTGTAACAGATTCTATAGATATAGACTTTAATGAGAAAGAATATCAAATAAAGATAGTAATCAATCGAATGAATAAAAACTATTTTACAGCGATTCTATGGAAAAAAAAAATCACATATCTTCGCTCTTTCTCTATTTAGCTATTTATAGTATTTAGAATTTATAGTATTTAGAGTACGCGAAATATTTTTTTCTAAATGCGATTTTCATATATCTTCCCCCCCTAGCTTTCTTTTTTCCGAAAAGAATATTAATTCAAGAATAAGAATAAATAGAATACAAAAAAAAAGTAAAGAAGGATTTGGTTTGACCAATAGATGTCTTTCACATCCAACGAAAACAATAAGTAATCCTTTTTATCTTAAATGGCCGTTCCAAAAAAACGTATTTCTACATCAAAAAGGCGTATTCGGAAAAATATTTGGAAAAGGAAGGGATATTGGATAGCATTAAAAGCTTTTTCGTTAGGGAAATCTCTTTCTACAGGAAATTCAAAAAGTTTTTTTGTGCAACAAAAAAATTCACAAATTAAGTAAATTAAGTATAAGTAGTATATAAGTAGTATAAGTAATAGTAATTCAAAATTTCAATAATCCGAATGAACTCGAAAAATGAAATTGACCCATTTCCTATTTGCTACAAAAATTTTGAATTTCCTATTGAGTTAAACTAATCAATATGAAATAGCACTAAATTCCTTCTTTTATATTTCAAAAAAAAATATATATATATAAATTAAGCTTTTTACTGAATTCTAAAAATAGAAAAGTTTCCTTGTTTTTGTTGACAAACCCATAAATACAAGATAAAAGGAGGTTTATCCTTCTTTTTTTTTTAGTAGATTTTCTCATTTACAAGATGGGGAGAGGGTTTTTCCCCATCGAACTATTTGTTTGTTAGAGTTACGATAAAAAATTTTCGATTTTTCTCCCTTTTTCTCTATCTATAAAAAAGGGGATAATTTTTTTATTTGAATTTCATTTTTATTGAAAGTAATAGATTCAATTTAACCTTACTTAACCTTTTTTTATATATTTCTATGAATTACTATATATAATATAGAATGGTAAAGTTCATTAAAAAATGAAAACAAAAACCATTTTTGGGGTAGAACTTTCTCTTTCTAGTTACAAGAGTTCAATTCTAAGAGAACAGAAAATACCCGAAAAACCCCAAGAGGCTAAGACCCTAAACTAAAATAACGAACCTTCTAATCCCTATTATTATTTATTATTTTGTATTATTTTGAATTTTCATTTTTTCTGAAAAAGAAAATAAAAATATTGCACTGAATTGGCTTCTTCAATCTCGACGATTGTTTATTTATAAGCTATTATAAGTTCAAGACAAGCCGCCATGGTGAAATTGGTAGACACGCTGCTCTTAGGAAGCAGTGCTAGAGCATCTCGGTTCGAGTCCGAGTGGCGGCATGTCATCTTCTAAAAAAGCGAAATAGATCCTATAATCAATTCAACTCCCAATTTCCATTTAAGAGACTCTTCTTTTTTTTTATGATATTTTCAACCTTAGAACATATATTAACTCATATTTCCCTTTCTATTGTTTCAATCGTAATTACAATTCGTTTAATAACCCTTTTTTGCGTAGATGAAATCGTACAACTGTATGATTCATCCGAAAGGGGTCTGATAGTTAGTTTTTCCTGTATAACAGGATTATTAGTTACACGTTGGATTTATTCGGGTCATTTTCCACTAAGTGATTTATATGAATCATTAATCTTCCTTTCGTGGTGTTTCTCCCTTATTCATATAGTTCCGTATTTCAAAAAAAATAAAAATTTTTTAAGCACAATAACCGGTTCAAGTGCTATTTTTACCCAGGGCTTTGCTACTTCCGGACTTTTAACTCAAATACACCAATCTTCAATATTAGTACCCGCTCTTCAATCCGAGTGGTTATTAATGCACGTAACTATGATGATATTGGGCTATGCGTCCCTTTTATGTGGATCATTATTATCAGTAGCACTTGTAGTCATTACATTTCGAAAAAACCGAAAGATTCTTTGTAAAAGTACTCTTTTAATAAAAGAGTCGTTTTTCGGTGGTGAAATTGAATACATGAATAAACGAAGCAATCTTTTCCAAACTACTTCTTTTTTTTCGGGTAAGAATTATTACAGATCTCAATTAATTCAGCAATTGGATTATTGGAGTTATCGTATTATTAGTCTAGGATTTTCTTTTTTAACCATAGGTATTCTGTCAGGAGCAGTATGGGCTAATGAAGCTTGGGGATCCTATTGGAATTGGGATCCAAAAGAAACTTGGGCATTTATTACTTGGATCGTATTCGCGATTTATTTACATACTCGAACAAATATAAACCTGAAAGGTGCAAATTCGGCAATTGTAGCGTCTATAGGCTTTCTTATAATTTGGATATGCTATTTTGGGGTTAATCTATTAGGACTAGGACTACATAGTTATGGTTCGTTTACATTAACATCTAATTGAATTCACGAAAGTATCTTACGAACACTACACATTCACATTATAGTACATATAAAAAAAATTTACGCGAATGGGCACGAACCATGCGAATGGAATATTGTATTTGATTCGCATGGTTCGTGCCCATATTGGGTTCAAATTCTTTTTTTTTTTTTAGCTATAAATTTTATAAATTTGCGAGAAGGAAAAGTTCTCTTTTTTCATTCTACAACTTTTTCATTGTAAAGTGAAAGGTTTTCAAATCATGAATAGCAAAAAACTATTTAGAAAAAGAATTAGATAGCATAACTTCAACCTTGTCAACCGATAGTGAAAGAACGAGATCGGGGTACATACCAATACCCAGTACGGGTAAAAAGAGGGAAATCGAAAGAAATAGCTCTCGGGGTCCAGAATCAAAAAAATAAGAGTTTGGAACGTTAAAAAGCTTATATCCATAAAACATCTGACGTGACATAGATAATGAATAAATAGGAGTTAATATCATTCCAATTGCCATAACAAAAGTAATTAGTATTTTTGGCATTAAAAAAAATTGGTGACTCGTAATTATTCCAAAAAATACTATCAATTCAGCAACAAAGCCACTCATACCCGGTAATGCAAGGGAAGCCATCGCAAAGCTACTAAACATGGTGAATATTTTTGGCATTGTGATAGCTATTCCGCCCATTTCGTCAAGATAAATAAGGCGTGTTCTATCATAAGTTGTCCCTGCCAAGAAAAAAAGTGCAGCACCAATAAATCCATGAGAGATTATTTGTAAAAGAGCTCCGTTGAGTCCTGTATCAGTTATAGAACCAATTCCGATAATTAGGAAACCCATATGAGATACAGAAGAATAGGCTATTCTTTTTTTTAAATTCCGTTGGCCAAGGGATGTTGAAGCTGCATAAATTATTTGGATTGAGCCTACTATCACTAACCAAGGGGAAAATAGATAATGGGCATGAGATAATAATTCTATATTGATACGAGCCAGTCCATACGCTCCCATTTTTAATAAGATTCCAGCTAGAAGCATACAAGTACTGTAATGTGCTTCTCCGTGGGTATCTGGTAACCACGTATGTAGGGGTATAATCGGCGATTTGACAGCAAAAGCAATCAAAAATCCAATATAAAATAGTATTTCTAAGACCACAGGATACGGCTGATTAGCTGATGTTTCAAAATTTAATGTTGGTTGATTAGAACCATATAAACCTATACCCAGCACTCCCATTAGGAGAAAAATGGAGCCCCCTGCTGTGTACAAAATAAATTTTGTAGCCGAGTACAGACGTTTCTTTCCCCCCCACATGGATAGAAGTAGATAAACGGGAATTAATTCTAACTCCCACATGAGAAAAAAAAGTAAAAGGTTGCGAGAAGAAAATAATCCTATTTGACCACTGTACATTGCTAACATCAGGAAATGAAATAATCTAGAATCTCGAGTAACAGGCCAAGCCGATAAAGTAGCTAAGGCGGTGATGAATCCCGTTAGTAAAATGGGTCCTATAGAAAGTCCATCTATTCCCAATCTCCAATGGAAATCAAAAAGGGGGATCCATTTATAATCCTCCAATAGTTGAATTAATGGATCGTCCGGTTGGAAATGATAACAGAATGTATACACCGTTAGAAGTAGTTCTAAAATAAATATACATATAGTATACCACCGAACTACCCTATTTCCCCTATGGGGGAGAAAGAAAATTAATGAACCCGCAGATATTGGAAAAACTACAATTATTGTTAACCAAGGAAAAAAATTCGTGGTAAAGACAAGATGCGCTTGGACCAGAAAGACCCGTGCTCAAAAATAAAAATATCTTGAGCACGGGTCTTGTCGGTAAAAAAAAAAAATAAATAAAATGGATTCAAGTAGAGTTTATTGGAACGTATCAATAAGCTAGACCCATACTGCGAGTTGTTTCAGCCCCTAAATAAACCCGAACACTCAAGAAATCCGTTGGACAGGCGGATTCACATCTTTTACAACCAACGCAGTCTTCCGTTCTTGGAGCCGAAGCAATTTGTTTAGCTTTACAGCCGTCCCAAGGTATCATTTCTAATACATCGGTGGGGCAGGCTCGGACACATTGAGTACATCCTATACATGTATCATAAATCTTTACTGAATGTGACATTGGATCTATACATTTTTAAACGTTATAAATTTTCGACCTAGTAAGCTTCTAAACAAATCCTATATTTAGATACCAGGTAAATCAACAAGTTATCAGAATTTTTCTAATCAACTTACTTCTGGACTGCTTTATTATAAAAGAAAGGGCCAAAATACTTTGATTTCTTCTGTTTATGTTTCCTTTGCAGAGAAGATTATACCTTAAATTTTCATTTCTTTACGAATATTCGAATTCTTCTGATTAATACTACTTATTCAACAAATTCGATTGGTTAATACGAGTTGATTTTCGATTACGATAAATTGATGAAACAATAGCCAGCCCTATGGCTGCTTCAGCGGCTGCAATGGCTATAACAAAAATTGAGAAAATTTCTCCCCTTAATTGACGATTATCAAAAAAATCGGAAAATGTTACAAAATTTATATTAACTGCATTCAATATAAGTTCAAGACACATAAGGGCTCTAACCATATTTCGACTTGTGATCAATCCATAGATACCCATAGAAAATAAATAGGCACTCAAAACAAGTACATGTTCGAGCATCATTAAGCAACTCCTTAGTAATCTCATTCATTTCAATCTAAATAACAATTCAATTGATTTGATTGAATCACATATAACAAGCATGGAATATTTTAATTGCTGATTTTTTATTGACGAGCTACAGCAATTGCACCTATTAAAGCAACTAAAAGAATTAGTGAAATGAGTTCAAATGGAAGAAAAAAATCCGTTGATAAATGAATTCCAATTTGTTGACTATTGCTTATCAAATCTTGTTCTAGAACCTGGTTTGATCTTGTAGTCCAAATAATCCCGTACCATGACGTATCTGGAATAGTAGTAATTAGTGAAATAAAAAGACTTGTACAAACCACCGAAGTAACCCCATCCCCAACAGTCCAGAGGCGAGAATCTTTGTAATATTCTGAATCACTCATGAACATCACAGCAAAAAGAATTAAAACATTTACAGCCCCTACGTAAATAAGTAGTTGCGCGGCAGCTACAAAATAAGAACTCAATAGAATATAGAATAAGGATATACAAACAAGAACCAATCCTAACGAAAAGGCAGAAAAAATTGGATTGGGAAGTAATACTACTCCTAGACTTCCTAATATCAGACCCGATCCCAGAAAGACTAAAATAAAATCATGCATTGGCCCGGGTAAATCCATAAAAAAAATCGAAATATTTCATGATTTTATTGACCTGACCAGGAAAAAAGAAGTAACTCCCTTTTTTTATCTTTCTGATACTTCTTAACTTAAACTTAATTAAATAAATAAAATTTGAACAGGTGCGGGCGGGTTGATATATATAGTATTATTAGCCCTAATCATTCAATATCTGGAAAAAAGTTTGAAAAAAAAAAATATATATATTACTCTAATATAAATATTTCTATAAATATAGAACTATAAATATAGAAATACATTTTGAATAAAAATTAAATGACAAGTTTAAACTATTTTTGAAAAGCCTTATTTTAGAGATCCAACCTAAACCTTAATAGTTAATTTCAGTTATTTAAAATTTATTTTATTATTAATATTATTATTATTAGTATTATTAATATTATTATTATTATTAATAATTAACTATTATTGATTAAATCATAAATAATTTATTTTTAAATTGAATTGTTAATTGGGGATTTTTTTGAATTGAGAGGTTTAAGTTTAACTATTTTATATTTGATTTATATTGGAGGCGAATTCGAAATTGTGCGAATTGTGTAATCATCAATTACTGACGTTGGTAACCGACCCAAAGCAATTTGATTATAATTCAATTCGTGACGATCATAACTCGAAAGTTCATATTCTTCAGTCATTGATAAACAATTTGTTGGACAATACTCAACGCAATTACCACAAAATATACAGATTCCAAAATCAATACTGTAATTAAACAATCGTTTCTTTCGAATATCACTTTCCAATTTCCAATCTACAACGGGTAGATCTATAGGACATACACGAACGCATACTTCACAAGCAATGCATTTATCAAATTCAAAGTGAATTCGGCCCCGGAAACGTTCCGACGTGATTAGTTTTTCGTAGGGATATTGAATAGTTATAGGTAAACGATTCGCGTGAGACAGGGTAATCGCGAAACCTTGACCGATGTATCTGGCAGCTCGTATTGTTTGTTGACCATAATTTGTGAATTCAGTTAGCATAGGAAACATATCGTGAATGTGTATAAAGAAAAAAATTGTAGACTTGTTTCTTTCTCTTGTTTGAGATAAATGGTGAATATAGAATATTGTAATTGTTTACAGTGAAAGAAGTTGGGACGAAGTTGTTAATAATAGATTACCTAGAGAAATAGGTAAAAGAAATTTCCATCCAAGATTTAATAGTTGGTCTATTCTCAACCTTGGTAAAGCCCATCTTGTTGCAATAGGAATGAACAAGAACAAATAAGTTTTAGCTAATGTAATAAAGATGCTGATTATTGTTCCAAAAACTTTACCTACTTTATTTATATTTATGTCAAAAATTTTAGGACCGAATAGGTATGGAATAGAAAGATTCCAACCTCCTAAGTAAAGAACTGTTACAAATAACGAAGAAACTAGTAGATTCAGATATGAAGCAACGTAAAATAAACCAAATTTGATACCTGAATATTCGGTTTGATAACCTGCTACTAATTCTTCTTCTGCTTCTGGTAAATCAAAAGGTAATCTCTCACACTCAGCTAGAGAAGAAATTAGAAAAATGAGAAACCCTATAGGTTGACGCCACAAATTCCACCCCCAAAAGCCGTATTTTGACTGCGCTTCAACTATATCAACTGTACTTGAACTGTTAGATAATCATAGTTGATTAGAACATCGCTGTTCTTACCACTATTACAGAACCGTACGTGAGATTTTCACCTCATACGGCTCCTCAAGGGTCACAAATAAATCTAAGGACATTTAATTATTATGTATCTTTATCTTTATATTTTTTTTGTTTTTTTTTTTTGTAGGATAGAGTCAAAACTTATCCCAAGTTCCCCAAATTAGACCAACGGAATTCTGTTTGCTATATTTTTTATTTAAAATATATTAAATATAATATATATTTTTAATATATATAATATATATTAAAAAAAGGTGCTTCTGAATTAATCTCATCTTTTCTTTATAGGAATGTCATTTTTTTTTTTAATCAATAACTTAATCCTTGAATAAAAACCTTTTTGTAACAACATCATATAGGTATTTCAACCTATTTTTTTTCAATTACGAAAAAGAATTCAACATTCCATTAATTTATGAATCATACCAAGAGTTCTCTCTTTCTAACTAACGAAAAGATAGAAGAAAAGGATTTTTTTAATTATTTTATTCTATTTTATTTCGTTATTTTTTTATTCTATTTTATTTCGTTCCTATTCTCCTTTCTCATAAAAGGGATTTTACTCCAAATAAAAGATTACTTCGTTCTTGATAGTTATTTACTTACTTGGTGGATAGGAACATACTCTAGGTCGGAATCGTGGGTAGTACTTCTTGATCGTTTCTACTAACTTAAAGTCCCAATTCGAATTCCGTTTATGGGCAGAAATATCCTCTTAAATTATTTAGAGAATATCCATTACTAATCCTTTGTGTATTTTGGTCTTTCTAACCATCCACTCAATTTTGTTCAACCTCCCATTTAAACCCGCTTCAAGTGATGATAACTAAGCAACCAATCTTGGGGCAACCGGCCTCTCCTGCTTTTATTTAGTTTTAATTAATAATTAATTCTTGTACATAGGAAATGAGACTTAATCTTTTTACTGCAAATTTGCAAGCCGTTTTCTTTCACTCATATAACTATCTGCTTTAGTTCATCAACCCAAATGATGCCTAAAAAAGATGAAAAAATTATTTAACCTTGACCCTCTTCTCAGAAATTAGAAAGAAAAGAACTAGGAACAATTGAGTATTTCACCTAATTAGACGACACCGAATCACACGTAGAGATATTGATAATACACATAAAGTTAATGGTATTTCATAACTAATTGATTGAGCAGCAGCGCGTAAACCACCTAAAAAGGAATATTTATTATTTGATCCATATCCCGACATAAGAAGTCCAACGGGAGCAATACTTGAAATAGCGATCCATAAAAAAACACCAATACCAAGATCGGCTAGAATAAGGTGGTATCCAAAAGGAATTACTGAATAACTTAGTAAAATCGATATCACTGCGACGGATGGTCCGATACTAAATAAACGACCATCTCCTCTAGATGGAATAAGGTTCTCTTTGAAAAGTAGTTTTGTACCATCTGCTAGAGCTTGAAGAATTCCTAAGGGACCAGCGTATTCAGGTCCAATACGTTGTTGTATCCCTGCAGATATTTCTCTTTCTAACCAAACAATTACGAGTACACCTATTGTGATTCCTAATACAAGAGTAAAAATCGGGACAAGTAGCCATATAATCCCATAGGCCTCTTTTAAGGATTCTAATCTGGAAAACGAATTGATAGCTTGTATTTCGGTTGTATCCATTATCATTTTTAACGATCAACTTCTCCCATAATGATATCTATGCTACCTAATATCGTCATAATATCAGCCAATTTCATTCTTTTAACTAACTGAGGAAGAATTTGCAAATTGATAAAACCCGGCGGGCGAATTTTCCATCTCCAAGGAAAAACACTCAGATCTCCTATCAGAAAAATTCCCAATTCCCCCTTTGGGGCTTCAACTCTCACATAAAGTTCTTGTTTTGCCAATTCAAAGGTTGGAGAAGGTTTTTTACTAATAAATCGATAGTCAAAATCATTCCATTCGGAATCTTTTACTCTATCAAAACGTCGTATTTCTAAATTCTCGTAGGGCCCTCCTGGAATTCCTTCCAGAGCCTGCTGTATAATTTTTATTGATTCTGTCATTTCACCGATTCGTACTAAATAACGAGCTAACGAATCCCCTTCTTTTTGCCATTGAACTTCCCAATCAAATTCATCGTAACACTCGTAATGATCAACTTTACGAAGGTCCCATTGGATTCCGGACGCCCGTAGCATTGGGCCCGATAAACCCCAATTTAGTGCTTCTTCTCCGCGAATAACGCCCACGCCTTCGACCCGTTCTAAAAAAATAGGATTCCGTGTAATAAGCTTTTTATATTCAGCAACCCCCGTTGAAAAGTAATCACAAAAATCCAAACATTTTTCTATCCAGCCATAAGGTAGATCAGCAGCTATTCCTCCGATACGAAAATAATTATGCATCATTCGCATACCAGTAGCTGCTTCGAATAAGTCATATATCAATTCCCTTTCTCGAAAAATATAGAAGAAGGGGGTCTGTGCACCAATATCTGCCATAAAAGGGCCAAGCCATAACAAATGGGACGCTATACGACTCAACTCCAACATAATGACTCTGATATAACTAGCTCTTTTAGGTACTTGAATATTTCCTAATAGTTCGGGCCCATTTACAGTTATTGCTTCCGTGAACATAGTAGCTAAATAATCCCAACGCGTCACATAGGGCAAATATTGGATAATTGTTCGATTTTCCGCAATTTTCTCCATCCCCCTGTGTAAATAACCTAATATAGGCTCACAGTCAATAACATCTTCACCATCTAGAGTAACGATGAGTCGAAGAACACCATGCATTGATGGGTGGTGAGGCCCCATATTGACTACCATAAGGTCTTTTCTTGTAGCTGGTACAGTCATAAGTTTTTTACCCATTCATTTTTCCATGAATTGCTGAAAGTGAAAAGAAGTTTATCCAAATACCAAATAGGAAAAAGTACTTAAAATGATTCTTCCAATTAACGAGTTTTTGCCTCTCGAATACTCAACTGACCAATTAATTCTTTATAACGTGCTCTATTTTTTTTTGCCAAATAAGCCAACAGCCGTTGACGTTTTCCTAAAATTTTTCGCAAACCTCTCTGAGATAAATAGTCTTTTTTATGCACTTCCAAATGTGAAGTAAGTCTCCGTATCTTATTGGTAAAACGGAATACTTGAAATTCAACCGACCCCCTTCTTTCTTTTTCAGAAATAACCGAAATGAATGCACTTTTTACCATAAAAGATTTTCCCTCTTCCACTTTTACAGATACGGATTTTATCGATGAGTAATAATAATGATAGTAATTTTAATGTGTTATATACAATAATCTGAATTTCTTTATGAACTCCTAATTTTATCAACTCATATTAATCCACCCAGGTCATATTAATCCATCCAGGTTTCAATTTAATTTATTCTGAAAAAGAAAAAAAGAAGAAAGAAGGAAGGGGGTTCATTTTTGCATGGCATAATTTAGGCCTAAAATGAAGAAGATTTTGTTAATTGATTTGTAGGCCTAATTGATACCTCAGCGGTTTTAGTCTTCGTATTATATATTAGAATGGCATGGAAGGTGGGGCGTGTCAATCTCTTTACTTTCATATACCCCGTAGGGTATAGCATATATAGGAAAAATGGGCTATCAACGACTTTTCAACCGCGGATACATCTGTATCCTTAACATACTGAAACGACTGCCGTTATTTGTATCAAACCAATAGCGATTCATACAAGCTAAATCTTCTAATCGATAATTAGGCCAAAGAAAAAATTTGAAATTAATTAATTCATTCTTATCTTTATTAAGATTAAGAGGGTTCTCTTTATCCAAATCCAAAGATTGACTACAATTGTTCTCAGTCGAAGATATTGGATTTTTATTCCAAGTCTTTGAATTGAAAGAAATTAGAATTCTCAACTCTCTACGACGTCTATGCGATAAAATGGTTTCGGGAACAAGTAAATCAAAACCATTCTTATCAACATAGGGTTGTTTTCTATATCCTTGATTAATTTGGTGCTTAATCTTATGAACCAACAAAATACCTAAGGTTTGATACATAATAAATTGTCCATCATTTTTTACAGACAGGCGTGTGGGTTCGATAATAAAGAACGCGCTTTTGATCCATTCTATAAGCGTTACATCCTTCCGAATACACATTAAATCCAAACTAATTTCTCCTCCTCGAATCGAGGATATAGTAATTTCTCGTGGATTTGGCAGTCCAAGCAGGAAAGAATATATTTTTATATTATGAATAATTCTTTTAGCCAAAGTATTGCGCGAGGTAATTTGAAAAACTAAAAAACGGTTTATGAGTAAATCTATTTCTTTTTCTAGCTTACTTTTCTTTCTCTTTTTCATTTTTTGGGGGGAAGGGTCTTGGTCTTCAATATCTTTTTCGTGGTTTGTTGAAGGAACAGATTCAGCATTCCCTTGTTTTTGTACATATGATCTAAGATCTCTTTTGCTTTCGACCGATTCTTTTTCTTTTTGATCTTTTTGATTTCGATTTTGATTCTTTATTTCTTTATTTGAAACGGATTCCCCTTTTTGTTTTTGGTTTCCTTCGATGTTTTTCTTTTCACTAAGATCATTTTCATTTAGATTCAAATTTAAAAGAAGGATTTTACTTGGTATAACCCACGGTTTTAGTTTATATAGACTATAGCGTAGGACAAATTCTGGGAAGGAAAAAAGTCCCAGGTGTGAGATGGGACGTTTTAGTATTTCTTCATTCATTTCCATCCAATCCAAAAAACCTTTTCGGGGTTTTGGTAAATTGGTTTGGAGCTTTTGCGGAATTTTAAGATAAACAAGCTTTTTTTTATCAATTTTTTCAAAAATTGGATATTGATAATTGTTAGTATCAATATGAGTATTTTCATTACTCGTGATATCCATTCTGATGTAGGACTCAATAATAAGTTGTTGTCTACGATCCCAATTTGGATTTGGAAAATTCAAATTTAAATCCAAATATTTTCTATCGCGATCTTTTTGTCTATAATTAATATTTTCATAATTCTTAATAGGAATAGGGAAACTTCTCCATATATATATATCAGAAAAATTCTCTTTATGAGTGTTGGATTTATAAGAAATATCTTCGTTCTTTTTTAATTGGACTTGCGAGCTTGATTTAGAAATAGGCGAGTCCCTCTTATTTTCATAATTCAAATTAATAGATTTATATGATAACAGATCATATTTAGAGCTTTTTTGAAAATTGTCTGTTTGATTCACTGTTTGATTCACTAAGTAATCTACTTTAGAATTCCTAGAATTACCCCCCTTTATGGACTGAACTTTTTCATATGAATCCCGCTTGGTTTTTTTTTTTTTTTTTCTATAACGTAGATTAATGAAATTTCTCATCTTTTTCCACCTTCTAAACCTTTTAAGACGAGACAAATTGTATTGATAATGTCCCCTTATCCAGTTTTTCCATTTATTATCCGGGCGTTTCTTATGACTTAATTTAGAATCAAGTATTCCTTGTGTTTCAAAGGAATCTTTTATTTCATCCTTAATAAAAAAAGACATTCCATTATATTGAAAAACAGATCTTAATTTGTTACTAACTTGGGTTTGTGATAATTTAAAAAATACATATGCTTGTGACAAATAGGATAAGTCCCCAAAACTATGTAAATTTTTCCTATTTCTAAGAATATTAATTGAAATAAAGTTAATTATATTTTTATTTTTTCTATTAAGCCTTTCTTCTTTTGTTTCATTAATGGGCTTATCCGGCATTTTTTTTATCGATTCAAAAAGAAATTGTATATTGAGTCTGGTAATATTAATAATAGCTAAAAAAATATCTATGTATACTTTTTCAAGGAAAATTTTTATAAAACAATCTAATTGAGAGATTAATCGGACAGTTCTTCTTTTTAATATTTGCCAAATATTTGTTGTCCATTCGAATCTTTTAGCATTATACCCTTTTTCGGTAGGATTAATATATACGCCGGATGGGGTTATTTTTTTTTTTTCTTTTGTAATTCTTTCTATTTTATTTTTAATTGTCCTTGTTCTACCTGTTAGATCCTCCCTTTTTATTAGTGCATAATTTTTCCAATTTTGAGATTGAAATAGACTAACTGATTCATGAATTATTTGATTGCTGCTTCTAGAATCTTTTTCGTTTTTAATTTCATTCGAGTCTGATACTTTTATTAATCTAAAAATTAGGTTGAATTTTGAGAGTACTTTTTGTTTTAGTATTCTTGTTATAAATACTAACCTTTCAATAATGTCAATAATGAATTTTATTGTTTCTTTTAAAACTAATTTGGTTTTTCCTAATAAATATAAATAGAAATCTAAATACGCCCTTTTTAATTTTTCTATTTTTGGTTGTAGTTCCTTAAAAATGGGGTCAAAAAAAGAATCTCCTTTTCTAATTCTGGGAGAACCAAAAGGAAGGTTAGTTTCCCGTCCCCAAACTGTTAAAAAACAAAACTCATCTTTTTGGTTTTCCCCTTCGATTAGATTTCTATCAGAGGGTCGTATGTGCCAAGGTTTCAGGTAGAAAGGAAATAAGATTTTTATCTGAATACCCTCTGTCCACCCATTTATTGGAAATTCTGTTTCCGATACTTGGATACCATTATGGGTACATTTAACATGCATTTCGCGCTCCCATTCCTGTATATCCTCAAACCATTCAGGAGATTGAAATAATAATATACGTCCAATATTTTTTGCTATTATCAATGAAGGCAATACAATATTTTTTCTAAGAATAGATTGAGTTATTAACGCGAATCCCCTTATTATGTGCCCACATATGATATTATCCCATCCCTCCGATATCTCCATCCGCCTTTCTTCCTCGTTTAGACTATTTTCATTTTTTTTTTTTTTTCCTTCTTCGTCTATATACTCCACGTCTATATACTCGCCAATTTCGGATTCTATCCCCTTGTCTGTCCAATTTGTAAAAAAAACTTTAAAAAATTTGGATATATCAAACGGTAGGCGGGGGAGTCTTTTGACTCTATCCAAAAAAAGGGGAGAGTGCGCCTTTGCTTGAAACAGTTCAAAAATTACAGTTTTACGCCTTTGAGCGCGCATAGCACCTTTAATTAGTCCTCGCCGAAAGTCCGATTGGTATGAATAACTTGGCAAAATAATTTCCTTTATCTCATCTTCTGTATCAGTATCACCACTGCTATTAGAATTGTAATAATTCTGTTCAGGTCCATTTTGTTTATCCTCCTTTTGTTTATGTTGTTTATGCTCCTTTTGTTCATGTTCATTTTCTTTTTCTTCATTTTCTTTTTCTTCATTTTCTTTTTCTTCATTTTCTTTTTCTTCATTTTCTTTTTCTTCATTTTCTTTTTCTTCAATTTCTTTTTCTTCAATTTTTTTTTCTTCAATTTTTTTTTCTTCAATTTTTTTTTCTTCTTCTTCTTCAATTTTTTTTTCTTCTTCTTCGGTAGGAATCAAAACCTTTACGTATTTGGCTTTTCTTGAGCGAATTTGATAGTCGACTGGCACTCCCCCGTTTTCAATGCCTTCTTGAACTTGTTGGTCAAATTCGGTTATTAATTTGTCTGGCCATCGGGGGACTTTTTTACTGATAATAGAATCTGTAATAGATTCTTCTGGATTAGATTCTGTAATAGATTCTTTTGCATTAGATTCTGGAATAGATTCTTTTGCATTAGATTCTGTAATAGATTCTTCTGCATTATTAGTATGGGTTTTAATGGCATTCAATAAAAATTTGAAAAATCTTTCCTTTTCTTTAGTCAATTTTAGTTGTCTATCAAATTTGCCAGTTAAATTCTCCATTTCGATTAAAAAAGGTTTTTTATCAAATGCATCGGTTTGCCCCTCAAATTCTTGGTAATCGGGATCTGCAAAAAGGTTAGCATAAATCCGATTTATATCAAAGGTTTCACTTAAATTTTCTATAGACCCCTTATCTTTAGAATCTTTAGAAGGTGAAATCCTTTTTGTCATTGTTAAGCGATAGGGCCCACTTAAGAAAGGATCATAGGCTTTAGGAAAATATTCGTTTTCACTATGATCATTACTATTATTACACAATCGAGTTCTTGTTTCCAGTATATCTAGAAAAAGGGATTTCTTGTCGAGAGCTTCAATTCTATTTCGAAATTCCTTACTTGTCTTATTCGCCTTTCTGTTGTTGGAATAAATCCAATAGTTGTCAAATTCATTATCATTAGAGAGAGTTTTCTCTAGTGTAGACCAGCTTTTTAGCATTTCCCCAAACCTTGACAAACTTGGTGGATAGGTAAAAGCAATTTTTTGTTTTCCATCACTTGGGCATGTCTCAAAGAAATATTGCGACATTTCGGTTCGTACAGCCTTTTCGAATTTTTTATTGGTTTTGTAGCGAAGTGGGCGGTTCCATCGGTTATAATCGAAAAGAGAAAGAAGAGATTGTTCAGGGAATAAGAGTTTTGTTTTATTCGAATTTTCTTGATTCGCATTCCTATTTAGATAAGAATCCTCATAAACGGGGCTTTTGTTTTTGTTATAGCCTGTCTCTGTAAA